TTGATGATAATGCCAAAATATCAAGTTGGCTCATCCGTCTTTGTGCTGATCGTTACAGGCCTCTTGAATATTCTCCTCTCCTATTTATTTTATTAATTTCATTTTTTTATGAATTCATTTTTTTTTTTTGAAATGCGAATTTACTTTACTATTTAACTATTAACTATACTATTTACTAGAAATTTTACTAGAAATGAATAGGAATTTATAGGAATTCTCTTGTTGAGACCCTATGATTTGATTAAAACCTCAGATTCATACTAGAACCACGATGATTCAAAAAGCCCCCAAACCAAAAAGTTCTTTGAGTAAGAACCCTTTGATCATCACTTATCAATGAATGGATAATGGGTGTTATGGATAAAAATAAAAATCCAAGTAAATATAGCTATATCTCCTTCAGTCTAGGATAAGAGTGCTTCGGAAAGAAGAAAAACTATTTGAGACCCCTTTACACATTTTTGGGAGTCCGGCTGCGAGGTATGAATAGTACGCATGAATCATAGTTCAAATATTTCTTGATCTATTCCATATATTCTGTGCTCCAGATACTCGAATAAATATCCGACGAGGCAAAGCCCATCTCTATCGAGATGACAGATCTGTTTTCTGTACTATCAATAGGATCAATTAGAACAAGTCACACACTCATATTCCGGAAATACCGAAACAAGGGAATTCCACGATCGAACTACCAACCCAGTAACCCGAGTCTTCCAAAATTTAGGATTGAATGGAAAAGCCCGGGTTTTCTTGATTTTGATTGAAACATCAGGACTTCGTAGTTATTATAGAACTAACTGACTAAAATTCCATCCAGTAAAACGGAAGAATTGTAAATCTCCAAAATAATGGATAAGAATATCGCAAATAAGGCCATTGCGACGCCCATCAAGGGGGTCGTTCCCCACCCAGGGGCTACTTTACCATATTCCGAATTCAAAGGTTTCAATAAATCCCCTATAACAGTTCGTCTTGGCCCAGATTTGGAACTATCCTCAACGGTTTGTGTAGCCATAAATCCTATTGCATTGATTGAGATCTGTTGACTTTGTATACTATTCCGTTGTAAATAAACGGATCTTATTGTAACGTAGATCCACCATTCATGGTCTTAAAATTCTATAATAATGGAAACAGCAACCCTAGTCACCATCTTCATATCTGGTTCACTTGTAAGCTTTACTGGGTATGCCCTATATACCGCTTTTGGGCAACCCTCTCAACAATTAAGAGATCCGTTCGAAGAACACGGGGACTAGTTGAAATAACAAACCTCCCTATTATATTGGGAGGTTTGTTATTTTAATTGAAATTGAGATAATCAAAAATCATTTTATCTTCTTAGTAGAAATCCTAGGTGGGTCTCGGAAAAAAATAGCGAAAAAAATTATCCCTAGAGTCGATACTAACAGGAATGTATAAACCAATGCTTCCATAGATTCGATCGTGGTTTACAATTATAGCTTACGTACCTGTGCATTTGGAATCATTTCCCGGAAGAAGGGGAAAGAGTCAAAGGAAAGCAATGATCCAAATCAAGACTTTTCCGATACTCTATATTCGATTAGCAAAAAAAATAGAAGAAAAATATACATATACTAGAGCAATGTTGTATCAGATTGTTTGTCTCCTTGTGGTTGGGTCTCCGATTTTTTGGAATGTTCCAAACTCTACTTGAGAATCCAAATCTGGATCAATACCAGCAAAAACATCTCTGAACAAGGTTCTAGCACCATGCCAAATGTGGCCGAAAAAGAAGAGCAAAGCAAATGAAGCATGTCCAAAAGTAAACCAACCCCTTGGACTGCTGCGAAAAACACCATCTGATTTCAAAGTAGCACGATCTAATTCAAAAATCTCCCCCAATTGAGCACGTCTAGCATATTTTTTCACAGTAGCAGGATCACTATAACTAACTCCATTGAGTTCACCACCATAGAACTCAACAGTTACACCTACCTGTTCCACACTATACTTGGATTCCGCCCTTCTAAAAGGAACATCTGCTCGCACAATTCCGTCTCCATCTACCAAAACTACTGGAAATGTTTCAAAAAAGGTAGGCATACGGCGGACAAAAAGTTCACGACCTTCTTTATCTCTAAAGACGGGGTGCCCTAACCAGCCAACAGCTATTCCATCGCCGTTGTCCATTGAGCCTGCTCTGAATAATCCTCCCTTTGCCGGATTATTACCAATGTAATCATAAAAAGCTAATTTTTCGGGAATTTTAGACCAAGCTTCTGATAAACTCAGATTTTCGGCTAGCCCAGCGCTAACTCTTCTATATATTTCTTGCTGAAAGTACCCTTGATCCCACTGATAACGAGTGGGCCCAAATAATTCAATTGGGGTAGTTGCTGAACCATACCACATAGTTCCAGCAACTACGAAAGCTGCAAAAAAGACAGCAGCGATACTACTAGAAAGGACGGTTTCAATATTGCCCATACGTAATCCTTTGTATAAACGTTGGGGCGGGCGGACACTAAGATGGAATAGGCCCGCTAATATACCCAATGTCCCCGCTGCAATATGATGAGAGGCTATTCCTCCTGGAACAAAAGGATCAAAACCTTCTGCCCCCCAAGATGGATTTACAGGTTGTACTTTTCCGGTTAAGCCATAAGGGTCGGACACCCATATTCCAGGACCATACAAGCCTGTTACATGAAATGCTCCAAACCCAAAGCAAGCCACTCCGGCAAGAAATAAATGAATTCCAAAAATCTTGGGTAAATCCAAGGAGGGTTTACCCGTACGCTCGTCGCGGAATATTTCTAGGTCCCAATACACCCAATGCCAGATAGCTGCTAAGAAGCACAAACCAGAAAGCATAATATGTGCCCCGGCTACACCTTCGTAACTCCAAATACCCGGATTCGTTATAGTCCCCCCGGTAATACTCCAACCACCCCATGAATTTGTTATTCCTAAACGAGTCATGAAGGGTATAACGAACATACCCTGTCTCCACATTGGATCAAGAACAGGGTCAGAGGGATCAAAAACCGCTAATTCGTATAAAACCATCGAGCCGGCCCAACCAGAAACCAGAGCTGTATGCATTATATGGACAGAAAGTAATCGGCCGGGATCATTCAATACGACGGTATGAACACGATACCAAGGCAAACCCATAGAAAAACCCCTTTATGAAAAAAAAATAGACACTATGTGACTTTCTCGCATTGAGTTGGAAAAGACTATGCTGTGCACCTTACCCTTCCATTGGATTATCTCGAATCAACAGTTCATATTTATTATTTATTCCGTTCCGTTAGTAATAATTGAACAATTCCGTTCGTAGGAGCAAAGAGAAACAGATCTATTCTATACCCGATAAGTACCAATACGCAATGGGGATTGGGCCCACTTTTGTAGCAAATGCAATACAAAAAGGCTTGCTCATCATTCGGCGATCCATTCGTAAGATTTTGACTTTATTCAACCTAAATCTATGGATAAAATATGATAAACAACAATATTCGACTAGGAAAACGAGAAAATAAAAATAGGAAGACAAAAAAATCTATTGTTACGTTTCCACATAAAAGTAAAGTATAGTACTTAACTCCCTTTTCTTTCATTTTATGCCCATTGGTGTTCCAAAAGTACCTTTTCGGAGTCCTGGAGAGGAAGACGCGGCTTGGGTTGACGTATAGTGCGACTTGTCAGACATATTGGGTCATATGGTATTTCCCCGTTCTCTCTCCCGATTGAGATATCCCCCGTCTTCCCCAAGAAAGATTGATTATATCATAAACTATCAAGAATTCGGAGCGTGAAGTGTAATTAGATCAATTTATTTGTTTGTTGATTTTGGGGATTATTATCAATTAATAAGATTTATGGTTAGATTAACAAGAAAAAAAAATAAATATAAATTTTTAAATTAAAAAATGAAAGTATAAAGTATACAGGCTCCGTTCAGAAAATTTCAAATTAGTAATCCTACACATTTACTACTAGTATCATAAAAGATTCTTATTTAATCTTAATCATAGAAGCGACCTCAAACTTGCCAATCAATCAAGTAATATGATAAATACATTGCATATTTTGAAAAAGAAAACATGAGAAATGATGAAAAGAAATTGAAAAAAAAATTGTACCAAAAAGAAGTGGTATAGGCAGCATTTGTCCTATATGTGCGAATCCAATTCGGGCGGATCTTTACCCGGAGTAGAAAATAAACCTAAAAAAAGAATTGAGGGGACCCATTCAGGAACAAGAAAATAACATTGTGATTTGAATCTCAATGTGACAATACATCAATGAGAGGTTAATTCGATAAGTTCAATGAATTCTTTTTTTTTATAGGTTAAAAAGAAGTAATTGGAAACTTATTCATCTTTCTTTAAAAATCGGGGAAAAGCCCTCTTTAGCTTGGTTTCTTTCCTTAGTAAAAGCTTGCTACGAAAAGGGAGGCTGGGGTAGACACATTGATTCTTTCTTTCACACAATTTTTTTTATTTTTTTTTTGAACCGTATGCATCTAAAGATGCGCGTACGGTTCCTAAGGGATAAAATTTTGTCCTAATCAACCGACTTCATCGAGAAAGATTACTTTTTTTAGGCCAAGAAGTTGATAGCGAGATCTCGAATCAAATTGTTGGTTTGATGGTATATCTCAGTATAGAGGATGGTACTAGGGATCTTTATTTGTTTATAAACTCTCCCGGCGGATGGGTAATCCCGGGAATAGCTATTTATGATACTATGCAATTTGTGTCACCAGATGTACATACAATATGCATGGGATTAGCAGCTTCAATGGGATCTTTCATCCTGGTCGGAGGGGAAATTACCAAACGTCTAGCATTCCCTCACGCTTGGCGCCAATGAGTTTTTTTAAGAAAAAAAAGAAGAAGACTATGCCTTCGCCATATAAAATATGAATATTAAGTAATAATAGCATGGCATTTGGGATTTGATATGAGCAAACAATTTTGTTTGTTTTTCACAACATGTGATTATGTATCGAGGTAGTAGTATGAAACAAAGGTTATTCCGGATTTGATCTTATGGATGGGGGATCCGTTTCAGCGTCACAAACCCTTTCGCTTCTACACTCGAAGTCTCTTTCCAATATTTATATTATGAAAGAATACAAAAAAAAAGATCATTTTCATTTTTCCTTCGTTTTTCGGATCAAGAAAACACTTTGGGATTGCTGAATTGCAAACGAGATAGATAATAAGATAAAATATCTAAAGCAACGGAACCATCATAGTATTTTTGGATTCCTACTAAAAAAGGATGGTAAATGGCTTACTGGATCTGATAGATCCTATTTTTCTCTCTCTTAAAGAGGGGAGGGAAAACAAAATTCCATAACAGAGCCGTATGCAATGCGCAAAACATGCCTGTACGGTTGTTCAATTCTATCTTTCTTTTTTCTTCTTGTTCTATTTTTCCTTCCCTTCGCGGGACCGTGCGAAGCAGAAGAACCTTTTATTATCTGATATCATCAGGGTTATGATCCACCAACCTGCTAGTTCTTTTTATGAGGCACCTACAGGAGAATTTATCCTGGAAGCGGAAGAATTACTGAAACTCCGCGAAACCCTCACAAGGGTTTATGTACAAAGAACGGGCAACCCCTTATGGGTTGTATCTGAAGACCTGGAAAGGGATGTCTTTATGTCAGCAACAGAAGCCCAAGCTCATGGCATTGTTGATCTTGTAGCCGTCGAAAATAGCGGGAATTTCACATAAACCTGCAATCCCGTTTCGAGCCATAATTCAAATAATCTGTAATTTCGTATTTTTTCCTTTTTCTTACCCCAGTCAAATTACTTGAAGTATGAAATAATTCATAATCATCCGGTTAGGATGGATCTAAACCAGCCCATTCGGTATACGATTCAGAATTCAAGATGCCAACCATTAAACAACTTATTAGAAACACAAGACAGCCAATCCGAAATGTCACGAAATCCCCTGCTCTTCGGGGGTGTCCTCAGCGCCGAGGAACATGTACTAGGGTGTATGTGCGACTCGTTTAGATCATGAGCTGAAGAAAACAATATGATTTTCCCAGTATCAATGATCGGTAGCAATGAATAGGGTAGAATCGATGAGACCGGAACCCTATCCTATATTTTAGGGAATTTATGGCTTCCATTGGTGCAAATCCAATCAATTCAATTGGAGTTGAAAAGCAATTCCCCACTGGTAGCAATGGTTATCCATTAAGCGGGAAAATCGTATTTAAGAGCGGGAAGATTTTGTTCCAACTCTTGCAAGAACGGACTAAGAGGGCCAGCTACCTAGCCAACCTTCCTAATTAAATGCCGTTACTGTATGGATAGATCTTCATTGTGAAAAGACCTATTACTCGATAATTCATGGGTAGAGCCAAAAGGTTTGTGTGAACTGTACAAGTTCCCAATAACTTTGATTAAATGAGGAAGGGGCTCCGGTGTATAGAGAGGGCCTCACCGTTTAAGAAGTGACCATAGAAACGATGGAAACCACTATTTTTTTTTAGTAATTTACTACCATTACTTATTACTTTTTACTTTACTATTTTTTGACTATTTTTTTTATGTCCAATACAATATTCTATTTATATTGGTCCAATTTCTTGTTTGGAGGTGAAATGAAATGCCTGAAAGAAATAGAAAATAGTGGTTGGGAAGGTCATAGTAGCAAAAGCCGTTGGAATTGATATTTTATACATCGGAATAATCCGTTTTGTTATTAATTATTAAACTAGGGAAGGGTAAGAATGACTGAAAGAAAAAAATCAATTAGTTATTCATCAAAGTTTTATTTGATTCAATGACCAGAGTTAGACGAGGATATATAGCTCGCAGGCGCCGAACAAAAATTCGTTTATTTGCATCAACTTTTCGAGGGGCTCATTCAAGACTTACTCGAACTATTACTCAACAGAAAATGAGAGCTTTGGTTTCTGCTCATCGGGATAGAGGCCGGAAAAAGAGAGATTTTCGTCGTTTGTGGATCACTCGAATAAATGCTATAATCCGGGGGGGCGGGGTATCCTATAGTTATAGTCGATTAATACACGATTTGTACAAGAGACAATTGCTTCTAAATCGTAAAATACTTGCGCAAATAGCTATATCAAATAGGAATTGTTTTTACATGATTTCTAATCAGATCATCAAATCGGGAGAATGTGAAGAATTTAACGAAATGATTTAAACGGAATTCCCCGGAGAATGAACTCCGGGGAGGTACAGTATAAATTCATATGCTAAGAGAAAGAATGAACCAACACGTTAAAAAAAAAAGATTTCTTCTTAACCGATTCTTTTTTTCTATTACGACGTGACAATAAAATATCTCGGCTTTTCCAAAAGAACTTCAATCGAAGTTTGAGTTCCAATTAAAGTTTTTTTCTTCAGGAGTAGGCCTATTTATTTCTGATACTAGGGCCGGCAGTTTTAGGGATTGACTCAGGTCTCTCAAACTGTTTTTCATTATTAAGAAAAGGTAACGAAGATAAAATACGAGCTTGTTTTATGGCAATAGTAACTAATCGTTGTTGTTTCAAGGTCAATCTGTTCACTCTTCTAGATAATATTTTTCCCTGTTCACTAATAAATCGACTAATTAAACTCATGTTTCTATAATCAATTCGATCCCCCGATCCAATTGGTGGGGGCAAACGCCTACGAAAAGATCGTTTGGATTTACGAAGGGGTCGCTTGGTTTTATCCATAGTTCATTCCTTATCTCTAAAATCCTATTTTATTTGATTTCTTCATTTATTTATTTATTTTTTCGGATCCAACGGAAATAGGATTTGATTTATTTATATATATATATATATATATAATATGTTATTTCTTCCTTTTCCTTGCTTAACTTCAAAGGGGGACACAACACAGATGCTCTACTCACTCTATTTCTTTATCTCTCCGTGAATCGTATGCTTGTGACAATATGGGCAAAATTTTCTCAATTCTAATCGACCGGGTGTATTGTGTCGATTCCTTTGAGTAATATATCTTGAAACGCCCGATGGTTTTTTTTGTTTATTGAAACCATTTCGGGTACAGCTGGTACATTCCAAAAGAACTATTACTCTAGCATCTTTACCCTTGGCCATGAACCTCCTTTACATTTTTGATTTACTCAACTCTTCTATTTTTTACCTGAATCAAAAAAAAGGGGCAAAAAAGAAATCGAAGTTTCTAACATAAAATCGAATTGGGAAAGATTTGATTTCCATCAATGGAGTAATACTAAGTAATACAATTTTTTCTAACTATCAACTATTTTTTAATCTCAGTATTTCATTTACTATCTTGTGTGGTCTCAAACATCCTGTGCCCTAAAACCACATTTTTTCTTTGCTCTCCCCCGATTAATTCTATCCTGAGCTCGAGCTTCGCTGGGGTTCAATCCACTTTTTTCTTTCCTTCTTATCTCAACAAAATGAAAAAAAAAAGAAAGAAATTATTAACAAAGAATTTTTAGTATCTATAATCTTCTTCACCCCCTTCTATCCCAAAAACTAGAATGAAAAAAAGGGGAATACCAACGCATCCGGGAATAAACGATTGATCTCTATCAATAGACCCGCTAAAGAACCGAACCATAAAGTAGCTAACACGGGTGCCACGGAGAGATATGTTTTTATATCTCGCATTGCAAAGCCTCCTTTTTTATTTTTATTATAATGCATATGATATATTATCAGATGGACGCATCTAACTATATAGAATAACTATTTCTTTCTATAGTTAGATATAGTTAAAGGTCACTTGTATTTGTACACAGAATCTCCTAACTAAAAAAGTTAGGTAGAATAATCCGGTAAACGAGATCCACCCGTTCCTAAAACAGAATTACAAAAGGGAATCCCTTCTTCTCTAGCATTCCCAAAAAGATTCTTTCTTTATATATGTTTATACGTATGTTTATATGTTTATTATTATTATTATAACTATAAGAAACCAAAAAGAAGAAATGGCAAGAGAAATAGTATCCTCTATAGGATAGGGGAAATCATAATATTGGAAAACAAGACAGGGATTATGTACAATGACATAGTACAAATGATGGAAAGGGATGTAGCGCAGCTTGGTAGCGCGTTTGTTTTGGGTACAAAATGTCACAGGTTCAAATCCTGTCATCCCTACCATATTACTTCTCTTATAGGTAGTAACGGGAAATCCATCGAGGTCGACTCAAGTTGGACATATTCTAGTATTTTCGAATACTGTGATGCATGCTAACTAATAGATTGGGTTGGGGCGGGGGTGGGGTAGGAAAAAATCCTTTTCTTTCTAGTTTAGTTCTATCTCCTGCCATGTCATAGGAAAGCGCTCTTAGTTCAGTTCGGTAGAACGCGGGTCTCCAAAACCCGATGCCGTAGGTTCAAATCCTACAGAGCGTGATTATATCATGTTCTTATCATTGTAATGTCGAATTACAGTAAAATAACATTACTAACTCAAATTGAAATTGACCTCCTGCAGATTAAGGAGGAGGTCAATTAAAGAAAGAGATGTTACTCAATCAAAGGTCTAACTGATCGCCGCGTCTGTATTGTAAATATGCAGTTACGAATAATCCGGCCAAAGTAATAGGAATTAAACCTAATACAATTCCAAATAGAAAAACTTCAATCATTTCAATTTGTTTGAAGGGGGAGAAAATCAAAGTAATAGCTATCCCTAAATATTAATAAATAGTAATTCCAATCAGCCCATGAATCTCAATACTAAGCCAAGAGTTGAAAATGGATGAAGGATGAAACTAGAGAATACCTGAAAACCCTACAGAAAAAGTTTGTTTATTTGAATTAATTGTTCATTCATTCAATGAATTTCAAATAAGTCGTATCTTGCTCAGACCAATCAATAGAGCTGAGGTTATAGTTAAAGCAGCCAGTAGAAAACCAAAATAACTAGTTATGGTAGGCATGAAAGAGCTAAATGAGATATGTTCTTTTTTTTTTACATATGTTTTATAAAGCACTTACCTAAGTTTTCCTTTTTGCAAGAAAATTTAT